TTAGCAGGTATGATAGAGTCCCCTCTCTGTCTGTCTCTCCGAGTTTCTACTACTAAGTAGCACTTCTGCTATTCAATCATATCATCGATTCCTGAAAAAGCCCTCTATTTTTAGTAAGCTAGCGCGCCCCCTTCTTTCTCAAAGTCAAGTTTCTCGCTTGTTAGTCTTGCCCCTTCTTTATGGGATATTTGAAGAAGCGCAGGTTTGGAACCCTATACAAGGGGCTTTTCCCCAACCTATACAAGGTGCTGGTCTCGATCTCGCTTGGTGGTGCGTGCCCCTCTCGATGATTGTTGATTCAACATTGATTTTGTGCTTGAGTTGGAGGGCCCTCCCTCCATCCATCGATTCAAGTAATTCGCTATCGGAATTTTTTCCGCCGCGAATCTCATGCCATGCTTCTTGTTTCTCCGAATCAGTTCCTAGTGTCAGTCAATCAAGATTCGCCATCAAGAGAGGGAAGAGCCTTTACTTTAGGTTAGGCCGGTCTCGTCATTCACGCAATTCCCCCTTCCATCGATCGATCGCGCGAGTACGCATCCAGTCAGCACATAGCGAACGAAAAAAGCAGGAATCAACTCAATAAAAATGTCTATCAATTGATCCCTATTCATTCGGTCAAAGTCTCACCCTTGAGAGGTGCACCATGTTGATAGGAATCGGCAAAGACCTTCTTGTACACATCCTCGAGGGCTGCATTCATGGCAATCATCACTAGTTTATCCCGAGGGCATGGTATGGCTTTGTTCTTGGTGTTGTTTAATAGATGTCGAGTGCCGCTTTTCCCCGTCCGGGAATCTCCATCTGCTCTAAGTGGGCGAGCTATAATCCTTATGTCGGGTTGGTTGTTCAAAAGACTTTTTCTCTTTCTTTACCCTTTGCATCTTCATCTTTTCGAAAGCCCAGACCCATTCTTCTGGATCTTCATTAGTCCGGTGCAAAGCCTCTTCAATAAAGACCTCTTTCTCTCTTTCTCCCCCATTTTGTTGATTGAAAGAGGATAAGCGCTATCCATTGAGTAAAGGAGTGATTCGGGCGGTTGGTGGCCCCCTCGAGAGTTGCGGGTCCTTGCCGCTGCATGAGTGGTAGCTCACGCTCAAAACTCCTCCGACACGAGTCCTAGTCGTTGCGGTGCGGTCCGTTTCCCGGCTTCGCTTGCGCGATTTGCACTTCTGATTGGTTCCATCCATCCCCGACCCTAATGAATCGAGTATGAAGGGGTCAGTCAGTCAAGCGGTTCGGGTTCTCGGTCGGTTCCCGTTCGCCTGCCCCCCCGTAGTCCATTAGTGGGTAGGGTGGTCAACTTAGAGGGCGCCCGCCTCCTCTTCAGACGTGTCCTCGACAACCTGGCGGCTGTTCGGTCTCCGCTTTTGGGGGCGGGAGTGCTTGGTCGCTGGGGTTTCCTTTTCCTCAACCAATTCGGTTGTGTCAGCCCGGTCTAACATTTTGTTATGCGCTGGCTAGACAAAGATGGATTGAAGGTAAGATAGATTTTAGTTCAAGTGGCACAGGACCTTCGATCGACCATAGGGCGTATTCTACCCTTACCGAATTCATTCATTCTATTGAAGCGTAAAAAGCTCCTTCTCATGTTGCATTTCTTTGGTTTGGAAGTTCCAGAATGTTGTCTGTGGATTTCTAACAAAGGAAAGCCCCCTTATGTTATGCCATTTGATTAATTAAAGTTCCGTGCTGCTCGCCACTCCCCGAGGCCAAGGACGGGGTCGAACCGTCATTCCAGGATTTGCAGTCCGATACATTTCCATTATGTTACCTAGCCCACCTCATGTGCCAAAGCAAAACGGTTGTTCCTCCTTCCCCGCTCCCTCTTTTTCTACATATGCGGTGGCGGGTTACCAGAGAAGAGGGGACAACTTCTTTCTCCCTTGCCTTGCTCAATTTTCCTTTTCTGATTGAAAGTAGCAAGCCACTCCACTACTGGTACAGAGGCCAGATAGAAGGTTGTTTCCTCTATATGTTCAGGCAAAGAACAGATAGAAGCCAGCTTTTGTCTTGTAAGCAACCATGCCTATATAATCGAATTTTGCTTACCAAAGTGGTCTTACTAAAAGTCAATAAGCAACCAGTTCCATAGGGCCAGCAGCTTGATTTATCTCGCTTGCCGTTAGTCCGTCTAGCGCCTTTCGGTTGGGGTCCGCCCCGGGGACCGCTTGGGTTATATTTGAGAGTCTCGAAGGCAGTCAACGTGTCAGCAATGATTTTCCCATTAGACTTGTAAATCCTTTGCTCTTTTTCCTTCTCTCTTCCAGTTCTCTCCCTCTACTTTATTTGACAGGGGCGGAGAGGACCACTCTATCAATAACAATAAAAAAGTAGCAATTCCGTTTCAAATGGTTTGAGCTTGGAAGCAACCTGCTATCTATCGATAGGCGAGAAGAGACTGCTATTGGCTGCTTCGCCTATCTTTTTTTTTATGGCCGGCTTGGAGACATCAGAGGAAGACCATCATATCTTTCCGGGTACGATCATAGCTTCATTCATTCGTTGAACCTTTGGGATAACCATTAGCATTGAGATCAATCACCACACCACCTCTATCATACATACGACATTACACGACGCGAGAGTGCATGGTCAACACACACCTAAAGCGCCTACGTTCCGCTTGCAGCCAATACAACCACAACCTAACTTGCACGAGATTCAACAACCGAAGCTACTGGTAGTCCCGAGGGGACGGCATCCTCCTAACATAGTTAGCAGTACTGAACAACCGAGTCATCGGTCCGGGGAAAGAAAAGGACCGCCTTTGAAAAGAAAAAGGAACTCGCTAGGCCTTCGGAACAAAGGTGATTCTGTTCATGCTTAAGACGATCTGGCTAATTCTATATACTTCTATCTAATTATAGACTCTTCTTCTATTATAAAGGCGAACCTATAGGCCTGTTTTAGCGCGTTTCCAAAGGTAACCGGTTAGGTTGACTTTGGAAACGCTACTAAGGACCGGTTTGAAAAACGTCCGCTAACGAACAAGCCCGCCGTTGCGCGTTAGCCTTTATTGCCGTAATGCGTTTTCTTGCTGGGATAAGATCTTTTTAGATCAGCAACGAATGTCTTGTATCTATGAAGAAAGATTTATCCCCGGGATTCGAACGGAGCATCTGTAAGGGATAATCACCCACTGCCCCCTATGGATGAGGTGCTACAAGCTGTGGATGGGAGATAATGTCACTTCTCGATGGATATTCCGGATATGATCGAGTCATAGTCAGCGAGAAGGACAGATAGTTGATGGGTCTCGGCGGGGTCGAAGCGCTGGGAGAGGAAGCGGGCGGTGGGCACCTGTCAAATCCATCTGTATTAGTCATTTCATTAAACCTATCAAAGCGGGACAGAAGCATTCTATTCCAACCCCGGAAGTCTTCCTGTAGGTCTGGGATATTTAATCTTATTCCCCCATCGCCGTCTATTAGTCCCTTCCTTCCTGTTCCAGAACAAGGAGCGAGCATCGTTTAATTGATTGCTTGCCTCTCCTCTCTTCAAGGGTTGGGATTTAGAAGGGGCCTCCATATTATATACGTATTAAGAGAGCTTCGAACCCTCGCCCTAGCACCCGAGCCTTCCCCTAGCTTTTCTTTCAGTACTGGCTCCCTCCTGGCACTATCTCTTTCAGTCTGTCTTTCTTCCAGCATCCCTGGGGGCATCCATGAATGAACCCCTGCCAGCTTCTGTTGTTTCTTTCGATGGATCCATCCCACCTTGTGTGGGGCCCTGGCCAGCCTCAATGCTACGTCTGATCTTGGTTCCATCCTTGTGTTCTATCAGTGTTAGTAGGAGCCAAGCCTTGCCTTACCCAGCGTTCATGTGATTGCTTCCGAGCTAACTAAGAAGTGCATCCGAGCGTTAACTCAATGAATCCGAGCCCAGGGCTCAACTGACTCAATCTCAGCCAGCCAGGTGAGTCTATCTCAGGTCTCCCGTCCCTGCATCCTCTGGTCAAGCAGTTAAGTCAGCCTCGATCTAAAGCTTCCCTGCAGCAAGAAAACGCATTACGGGAATCCCAGGAAATTGATCGAGTTGCGTTAGCACACTTTTGAAACTACAACTACTACTACTATTAAATAGCCAAGAAAGACGGCTTTCGCCCTTTACGTAATGCCGCCGTTGCTTGTTGGGAAGAGTCTGTTCTATTTTAGTAATCCTGAACCTACCCACCAGTACCAGTCGGGCGGGGTTCCTCGTTTGGGCACGAGTAGGACCTTCGAGCAGGACAGACAGGCTCCGCGTTCTATCATTACATGCATATCATATGCTCCATCATCCACCAATTCATTATCAATCCCACCCGAGTAATACATCTCACTAAGACATAAATCGAGGCCAGCAGAGCGTGAAATAGGCAAGGTGAACTTCCAGTCATTTTCTTGTCGTCTTTGGCATCTCCCTTGACTGGAACGACACAGCAAATCCTTCGTTCGGGATTGCCCGCGATTCCTAAGAAGTTGCGGTACTCTTAGTTAGGGTGGTTGTGGGTAGTAGGCCACCTCCAACTAGCCACGGTGTCGTTTTACCTGACTCATAGGTTGGAACTGTGCTTCATCTCCCTATCCATCAGCAAAAGCGAATAAATCGCCTCGAAGATCAGAGTCGGCACAGAAAGTGAGTTCACTATCCGCGAAAAAAGTGAGTTCATATCTATTCATTCTGAGAAGTGCAACTTCTGTTCGCAGCATAGCATGCGAATAATCGCAGACATATACAAATAGACCGGGATAACTAGCATTTAGATCCATTCCTTCCATGTTCGGCAGCTCTTCAGAGGCCCCGTATCTACAGATCGGCTATTGAAATAAAAAGCGTTTACTTTCCAAGCGAAGGCGGCTTAGTTGCTGTTGGTTGCGCCTACCTTTATGTACAAATAACGGGGGGGCGAGGCAGACCTTGATGGGTGACAACAGGAAAGAGCGCTCGGTCTTACGCCCGCCCGCCGGTGTCTTACTTACCAACCATTAGCAGCCACCAAGGCGCGCGCTGTGCCTCTTACGCCGAAGTCTCGCGGACCGACGAAGCGTGCTCATGGTGGTGGTCTAGAATTAGAACAGGTTGTCAGATACCGTGCGCATCTCCTCAACTTAGACCCCTCGAATTGACTCACGATTCGGTTTCTTGTGAGTTCGGACTCTCGAGCAGATTCCCTCCCTCCCAGTACTCATCCACCAAGTTCAGCCATCCAGCAGCATGGCACCCACCATACCTTGCTTCGGGGCCGTGACGGAACTACATGAAATCGAAGGTCGGAGCAAATATCTCTATTGTTTGTTCCACCACAAATAGATTTCGCCGCATGGATTGACTTCCTAACCTGATCTCGACATCCAAGCACGAATCCCTTGAGCGCTTCGGCGGCGGATAGCAGCATGGGCAAACCACTCTGCTGCGGCGAGCAGCCGGTTCTTATTGCATTCACCAAGATAGTCTTGCTCGCTCCTGAACTCTGCGGCGAGTTCAGCCACCACCTCCTTGTCCAACTATTGAATACCGGGTCTCCTTTGATTTCTTCCTTGCCTTCTTCTTTCATCATCTCTTCCTCTTCTCTGATTTCCCCGTTGTCGCCTATACTCCCTTTCTTCTTATTAAAGTCTCTAGATAGCCTTTGTAGTACATTTTAAGAACTCTCTAAAACCAACTAAACTAGAAAGGGTCTATAGATGCTTTAAACTCAATTAAGGATATGTGTATCTAAGCTCAAGCACCCGCTCTTAAAGGCTTTTAACTCCGATTAGAGTCAAGTCAAGCTAAAGCACTCTTTAAGCTTTAAGGAAGGGATAGGGGCTTCTGTTAGTAGCTTTTCAGTTCTAGTTCCTGACTTCTAGGCGAAAGGTACTTCTAGTGACTGGCTTTAGGGTTTTGTTCCCGAACCAACCATGAATCACATGCCCGAGGAAGAGACCAACTCCAACTGAAACTCTCTTTAGCGGTTCGTAGTGAAAGTGACTTTGCTAAGAGAATGTTTCTTTCGGCTAGCAGGCTACGGGCAGATTAACCTAACAACAAAAGCAGGCACTCGTGATAGTCAGTTTCGGCTTTGCTTTGCAGGTCAGGGCACGGGAAGGGATTCCCACAAGGAAGTAGTATCCATGGGTCAATCATATTCCCTTGGTTACCTAGCTATGTGTGGAACACCCGGGGGGCAATGTTCGGAGCAAATAGATGCCACTGGTCCGAGCTAAGGGTTATCCCTAGCTCGCCCCTATATACAAATTTGCTAGGATAAGCCGCCGTCCCCCCGGACCCTATTCACATAATGAACACGAGTAGGGCAATGGGACACGGGCAAAGGGTCACCCTCTAGGGGAATCCATAATGTAGGCTTATCCTATTCCTCTTATAGGTACCGCAGGAATTTACCAGTCATTACAAAGGGCCTTAGATCGAGTCCAGTCTGATAATACTGAAAGTATAGAATCCATGGATCGAACCAACTAGGAACGAGAGCTTCCTAGTTGGGGCGGAGCCTGTCTTACTGAGTTTGTAGCGTAGGAAGGAATGAGGATCCTCACGTCCGTGCTAATGAGGGGCCCCTTGTTGGTAGCTGCACATGTTATGGGAAACGGGCACTCCAGCCCCTAGTGCATCATGGTTGGAATGGGGGCACCTAGTTGGTTACCCCACATTGACTGCTAGCTCAGGGGTACATAGTCTCTTACCAATAGGTTAACTTGCTATTACGCCACCCTATGTGGAACAAGGATATGCATAGGGACCGTCTAATGTTGTGCGGACCCCTAGGTATTCGTGTGGAATGGGATCTCACATGCCCAGGTCAGGATTACCCCCATCTAACGATGCACCTATACTTGTTCATGTTTCCTATATAGGGGAAGAACCTCCTCCCCTCATCCCTTTATAGTCGTATGGGGTATAGAAAATATCCCAAGAGAGAGACTCTTCCTAAAAGAATGGCTATCCGTACGGGAACCTCCTTCGGGCCCATCTAGACAGGGACTAGACTATCTGGGGGTAGGAACACGTAGTAGCTAGTCTCAGTCGAGCCTATTGCTGTCTCCCCCTCCTTCAATTAAGATATCTTTCTCTCAGGGAAGGGAGGAGCATAGAACTATGTTGATCCCCAAGAATGTTGCCTCATCCTTCTCTATTGGAAAGGCAGGTTGCATCTTCGGCCAGGACCGGGGTTGTGGAGAAGGAAGACCAGCTTGCCCTCATCTGGAAGTATTGCACATCCCTCCCCCTTGACTTAGTAGGGCTTGAAAGGCTGGAGCAAGAAAACGCCTTACGGTAATAAAGGCGTTAGCCTTACGGCTTTCGCCCTTTATTGTCGTAATGCCGCCGTTGCTTGTTGGGTCGGAGGCGGGAGAAAGAACACTCGGGATTGAGAGGCCAGCCAGGTCGATCGGGGAATGGAGGAGGCGGAAGAAGAGGATAAGAGGCAGGAGGAGATCTTGGATAATCTATAGCTGTATAAGAATCAAATAAGGAGTCCACTGCTAATCTCGAGGGAATCACGGGATACGGCGATGTAGGGATGGAATGAACACTCACAGCTAGGGGTAGCTAGGATTGGCCACATACCACTATCATGCTTGGATGGGCCCCTGAAAGAGTTTCTGTTTCGAGGGTCCGAAGGATAAAATTTAAAATGGATCTTTATTCGGACTATTGGCCTCTATCCAATGAAGGATTAGTTCTGGCCCTCCGATTATTCCTCCCTCCCCTCTCCCTAGCCCTTGCTGTTGACTCCTGCCCCGGCCTTAGATCAAGAGCAAACACAAGCTCCATTCCATCTCTATTCCTCCGACCAGCAAGATACGGCTCAAAGAACAAGCTTCTTTATAGGTGTAGTGTAGTCAGCTGCCGGAACGGAATTAATCATAGTACGACCGCAAGGGAGCCGCAACGCGTCAGGTTGTTCAAAGGGAGGAAGTGGCTTCAGTGAGCCAGCTAAAGGGAACCCTTCCTGATCGCATTCGAGAAGGGTTGGACAAGGACCCCTTGGCAAAAAGCCTTATGGTAGCAGCTCCAGAAGGGAGGACTCGGATATTTTGGGTGAAGGATGGGCTACTCTTCACCAAGGGAGATCGACTCTTTGTTCCTAAGTGGGACAATCTTCGAAGGGAGTTGCTACGGGAGTGCCATGATACCCTTAGATTGAATTCCGTGACGGAAGGCTCGTCCAGGCCAACGACGCACACTAGCATTGTTAGAGACGAGGTACTACTGGCCTAGGATGATGGATGATGTGGATGATTACGTTCGCACTTGTCTTGTGTGCCAACAAGACAAGGTGGAGCATAAGAAACAGGGAGGGCCTAAAAACGCCACTACCCGTGCCGGAGAGACCATGGGCAAGCCCACCCCAATTCAGTTATGTCTGGTGCCTGGTCCGGTGCAATCCTCTACCTCGGCCTATCGGATCCGTCCGGTAGGCAAGGCTTACCAATTCTCGGACCAATCTTTCTTAAGGATGAAAGACTTTGAAAGAGGATACTTGCTCAAACTTCTCTTTCCACTTCGGTTCTTCGAAGACCAGATGACGATCAAGAGGCGAATCGAGGAATGAAGGGAATTCGACTTCTTGCCATGAAATTATTCTACTCCAGCAAGAAAACGCACACTTTTTCAACTACAACAACAACTACTAAATAGCTAACTAATAACTAATATTAAATAGCCAAGAAAGACGGCTTTCGCCCTTTACGTAATGCCGCCGTTGCTTGTTGGGTAGGATAGGACCAGACCCAATCGGCCGGATCTGTGGAATCTGAACGGATCAGATCCAATCGGATCTGATCGTAGCTTCGGGTTCAGGTGCCGTACCGCGGCCGGACCGGAAAGGAGGGGGACAGCGAACCTCCTGCCAAGAGGCCAAGGTAGCTTGCTAACTCTCAGCCACTTGTTAGAAGGAAGTGCAGCTTGATTGGCGGGGGGAATCAACGGGAAGGTGACGGAACGGAATTAGACCTAGTAGATTATTCGATGATATTTCCTCCTTTGGTAAGGATTGGTCGGTGATGTGATTGGAATTCGTCTTTTCTTTGTTTGTATCACCGAGACACCCGAAGGGCCGGCCATATGTAACTCGGGAGACCCGGCCCATTCAAATCCAAATAGAACGAGCACCTACGACTAAGGGGAATGGAATGTCGACCACAGGGTGAGATGATCTTAGAATACGAGGGCGAGTGACTGGTCAAGTCATGAAACTTAGTCATTTTGATCAACATGGCTGCAAGTGGACTGGGTTTATGTGTTTGAACTGACTACGACCAAAGTCATGGCTACTTCAACCAAAAAAAGGGCGACCCCCTATTCAAACCGAAAGAAGTACCTCACCTCACTTACGAAGAAGTAGTTGGAGCTGGGCTCCGAACTATTTCGGTTTGGTTTTGTTTCATGTTTCTAAGAGCGGTCTTATCAAATAAGGGATCAGACCGCTCCTGGTGTTCGAACTAGTCATTAATGGTCGGCTTAATTGGTATCCTTTCGGTATGCGTTGCGAACACTTTTATAGCGTCTCATCTTCTCTAGAGAAGCGAAAATCGAACGGATAGAGCAGATGGTCCAACTACAGAACTTATTCTTTTTCATTACTTCCATGGTCGTGCCTCGTGGCACGGCAGCACCCGTACTATTGAAATGGTTCGTCAGTAGAGATGTTCCCACAGGTGCCCCTTCTTCCAATGGTACTATAATTCCTATTCCTATCCCTTCATTCCCTCTTTTGGTCTATCTACATTCCAGGAAATTCATACGCTCCATGGACAGAGCAAAAAGTGGAGTGTTGGTCAGAGCAAGCCGCCCTATTCTATTACCAGACATAATTGGGAGAAGCTCATCCGAAACTAGAGCTAGAAACGCCTCATTTCGTTTCGTTCCCGTTCTTCATTTCCTTCTTCTCGAATCCAAGGGGGACTTGTCATATTTAGAATCTTTCTGCGGTGTGCTCCGTTTACTATTCTTTCGTACTCTCTTCTCTTTACCACGCGATAGGTCAGCGAAGCGTGAGCGGGCGCGGAGAAGGAAACGCCAAACACTTCGGCCTAACGGGAATGAGCAAGGACGAAATGACAAGATGAGGTGCCCCGGGCACCCCCATTTAGAAATAAGGGTCGAAGGTTTTGGGCCTGTAGCTTTCCCCGTCCCCCCTTCGTCGGGTGGTGCTTGTGTGGGGGGCGTGCCACCAGAAATCGGGCTTGAAGCTCTCGCCTTACCAACGAGCCGACAGCTGATGGCTGTTGGTCACGACTACTACCAAAAAGCTCCAATGAAGATTCATATTTCACATGGAGGAGTGTGCATATTTATGTTGGGTGTTCTTCTGTCGTGCGACCCGGCGGCTTATGTGCGACCTGTGGCCCACGCCTCCTATTTGTTCAGGGCGGGCGGCGTGAACTCTGATTCGATCCGGGTATTCAATCCCGCCGCTGAGATGCTCAGTTGACTCCTTAACCTTGATAGGAAGATGGCTTCTTCCAAAATTCGTGCATAAGGGTAAGGAACTTTGGATGAACTAATGCGAATGGGTGTAAGCCTCGCTGCTCGGAAACACCCAGTGCTGACCACACTGAGAGACACGAAAGCGCAGGTAACGCCAGTTGGCGAAGTGGCGTTAAGCATCCCTAGCGGTACGAAAAGAGAGGTCGTGATGATATCATCTACGTCCGTACCGCTCCTCGTGGAGTAGATCCCGCATCCAACCAAGCCTTTGACCAGGGAACGGGATAATTCCCACTACCGCTGGCAGGCCAGCCGGGCCGTGAGCGCGGTGGGAACGGGCTTCCCAAAAAGCCAGCCCGGGCCGGGGTCAGCATAGAATGAAGGGGACGGCCCTAATGTTGTGTTGGCAAAGCCAACTTCTTGGGTTGCGGGCGGATAAAAGCGGACGTGGGGACTCGGGTCGGGGCGCAGCGTAACTAAGAGAGCCATTCCATGTAGGGCGAGGCAGAATGGGCGGGCACGAGCGGTCTGGTGTCCGAGCCGATTGGTCAGACGGCGACTACTTCACTTATTAGATTAGTATTTGCCGCTATCCCGGAATGGAATGGAATAGAAAGAACGCGAAGCGCTATAGGGTCGGTTTTTTGGGGATAAGCTTGTGAAGAAGCAAGCTTATCCCCGCCCCGACCGGCAGCTCTGCTGGGTCTCCCCATCTCTCCTAAACTTCCCCCGGTCTTCGGCCCGAGCTGTATGAGGCAGAAACTCGTCCCACGTACGGTTCGGAGGCCGAGCCCCACCCCAGCAGTAATGGTGTGGCTTAGGTCAACTAACACAAAGAAGATACAGTTCACTCAACGATTGCCTTTGGGTTCCGAACTCCATATGGGGAAGGAGCGTTGTTGTTTGCGAGGTATCGATCATTTACATGGACCCACTTCTCATTCCATTTGTGGGAATTTGATGATCTATAAACCGTCCCTAACGAACGATCGGCTCATGTTTGAGCATGATGAATCACTTCGTGCCGACCTGTTGCCAAAAAACTTTCCGGCCTCATATGAGAATGGAAAACTGGAGCATTTTCTGCATCGGTGGATGAAAAATCGTGAACATAATAATTTATTGTTTACCATGTTCCCAGAAAAAAGATACTTTTTTTCTATTCGAGAAACGACGAGCACGACTGAAGTGGCTATACATACAAATCCACTTACGGATCTATATGCTCCGATTGGAACTGGAAGTTCCAGAACAGGCGGCTGGTATACCACCATAATGAAACTGCCTTTTATTTTTTGTATTCGGATAGGATTTCTGTTGGCTTCGTCGGGAGGCTCGCTTAGTTTGTTACGTCAGCTCAAAAAGGATAAGTTGCATTGGAATCGAGAAAGTTCCGTGGAGTTCATAATTGCATAAAAGGAGTCAAAGTAGTGGCTGCGGCGCGTCGAGGCACTTCTTCGACGGTCCCCGTCCGCCCGGCCTGCCGGCCCGCTCTGAAGAATTCATGGGCCGGCAGGCGGGCAAGACAGAATGGGCGGGCACTACTCACCAAGCCAAGCCTAGTTCTCGCCGATAGGCGCTGGTAGCTTGCTTCCAAGCCTTGCCTTATTTATATATGAGTTGTGGCAATGAGGTAGGCCCGAAGGAGCCTTAAGCACTTGTACAATGCTCAAGTCAAGGCTCTGGGCAACGAGTGGGAGGGAGTACGCGCGCTAGCGCGCTACGGCTGTTAAGGCGCGCTAGCGGCTTGACGGAACTTAATTTAAATGCCAGCTGAAAAACGGAAGCGCGAGCGACTAGCGCGCGTACTCTTCTTCTCTTCTTTCTGTTCAGCCATATTGTTCGTGCATTGAAAATGGATCTTATACGCACGGGGAACTAGGACCCTTTCTGGCCTGGCGATACAAGAGCAATACCAGCCCCACTCCCTTGATCGTTAAAAGCACCATCAAAGTAATCTTACGATTCCTCATGCTGATCTTCCGTAGCGAAAAGGACATCTTCATCTGGGAAGTCAGTTCTTACGGGTGCATACGAGGGCAGCGGATGCGAGGCGCGATGATCTGCAATAACCTGCCCTTTAATGGCCTTTTGGGTCACATATGTAATGTCGTATTCTGACAAAACAAAATGAGGTGCCATCGGGCTGTTCGTCCAGAGACCGCAGGCTTTTCAAACAAGTACTTCAAAGGATCCATTTTAGCCAAGAGCTTGACCGGGTGAGCCAGCATATAGTGGCGAAGCCTTTGTGCGGCCCAAGCTACTGCCAGGCAAGTCTTTTCCAACGGTGTATACTTCTTTTCATAGTCAATCAGAGTTTTGCTAATCTAATGTAGTACACGGCTCTTTCTCTTTTTCCTGAATCATCATGTTGGGCTAACACGCATCCTATAGAGGTCTCCGTGGTCGAGACATAAAGCAGCTGCGGTCGACCTGGAACTGGCGGAATTAGCACAGGGAGATTTGCCAAATAAATAAAAATCAAGATGCTTGGCATTCTTGATTCCATTCACACTTCGCCTCCTTTCTGAGCAGCGGGTTCACATCTCTCGGCCAATTGGGAGATGAAGCGCCGGATGGCCTGAATTATCCCTTGAAGCCCCCTTAGCTCCTTAATCTTTCTGGGAGGAGGCTTTTCTGTAATAGCTTTACTTACTTATAGGTTCCGTTCCAGCAAGAAAACGCACACTTTTGAAACTACAACTACTACAAGACTCTAAGTATGCGTTTTCTTGCTCCTTCCTGACTGGCATTTCAACTGGGCTTGTTCGCTTGACGGGTCCTGGTCACTGCTAGTTAGCTCCACGAGACTTGGATAATCTTTTTCAAATTGTCTTTCTCCGATTTCTTCTTCCTCCTCCTTGGTGCTCTTTCCAAACGCTCCTTTAACGGCTTCGTTCGACTTACTTAGACAGATAGAAAGCGGCAGGCGAACTCCGACTTGTTAACAAAAAGCTTTCTCCGACTTCCAAGCCAGTCGCCATCGGAAGCAGGAAAGAGTCACTCTCAGGAGAAGACAACATTGAATAAAGGATTTTCAAGAGGGCATGGCATCCTATGTTGAATAAGATGAAGCGGAATCTGGAGATTATGGGAAGGGTAATCCAAGGGAGACTGCCTCATGGGAGTTCGGGTTCTGCATGCCTTCTTTCGGGTGTCCCTGCCTGTGCTGCGGTGGCAGTTGTTCTTGGTGTTCCATCCGTATATCCCTCCTTTAAAGCGAATTAGTATACGAACCGGAATCCGAGCGATCGAATGACTATGAAAGACGGGAGCGAAGCACGAATGCAACAATCTCCAGAGTATCTATCCCTCGCCCAACTACGTCCAGTAGCTTTGATTCCATTAATAGCAATAGGTCTTTCACATACAAGGAAAGAGAATAGGCACCGATAATATTAGCGGAATATAAGTAAGTAATAGAAGCAATCAGTAGAAAAGGAATCGGCAAAGGAGGTTAAGGGACTTTAAGTAGAGAAGATAAAGAGATAAGAGACGAAAGGTAGCGGTATCAACCATGAGGTCTAAGTCAATTTAGTAAAATCAATCTTCAATGTTCAAAATCATTAAAGAGCTGTCTCGCTCGGTATCAACAATTAGGCTCTTCAAGGCAATGTAAATTGAAGAAGAAGAAGTGCCGAGTGCAATAACTTTTAGGTATTTATACACCGGAGGACAGAGGGAAGAGACAGAGGTGCCTTTAAGTGTGATAAGGGAGGAAAGCTCAGCTTTACAGTGGGCGTTTCGAGGAACCTCTTCTCTTTGCGAGGCAATATGGTTGATTGTCTGGATTAGAAGACGCGGGCAAAGAGGTTCATTTTATTATTTTAAGAAAAGGGGTCTTTCTATCGACTAGAAGAAGAATTCGTTGACTTCTCGGCCAGAGGTAAGTTTACTTTATGAGTAGCTCATCCGGGAAGGTTCTAAAGCCCGGAGCGAATTCGTCTAACGTCGTTGCTTACAGGGATCTTGATTCAATCTTCAAGCGGGACTCCTTCGTAGTTCTGGGGGCATCTTCCGCGGTGAAGAAAGAAGCAATACGGAGAAGAAGAAATTCTTTATTGATAGGAAAGCTGAAGCGAAGAAGCAATCCGTGGAATATGCATATCCGGAAATGAGCCCGTATGGAAGTAGTTTCATAGGAGATGCTCAAGTAGGGGCTTCCACGCCCTTGAATGAAAATAAGGTAAGAGTCGTTGACCATACGGTCTTCGAGAAGGAGCTGCTACGGAAGAGAATACAGAGGGAATATTCAATCTTTTTTTTCTTTTTTTAAGTTTAGTGGGGCTTGGAAGACCTGCAAGTGTGATAGTATAGGAATAGGCGGGAGTAGTGAAGAATTCACATAAAGTGATCGGTAAGCTGACCCGAAGAGGCAAGGAGAAAGGTTTATTTTAGGTCGATTTCAAGCAGAAGGAGAAAGAAGAAATAATAGTAGCACAAAGACAGAGGACGCAGAAAGAAAAAAGAAAATGAAACTCCCACGGGCATAAGTAGCTAATACGTAAAAAGCACGCACCAGTCACATACCCACTTGTAGGACCTGAACCATAAGTTAGGGTTGCTGGAGCAGAGCAAGAAGCATATACATACGTTGATCCTGACGGAACAGAACCTATAAAACAGAACCAGTAGTAGATCCATTAGCATTACCAGAGCAAGTCCTTTATCCAGTTGAAGAACGAAGAACCGGTTTACTAAGTTACAGTTCCTTAAGCATAACCAGTATAGACCGCGGATTGTTATCCATATCCAGCGGATACGAGGGTGACAGTACGAGCACCAATAGAATAGTAGCATATCAAAGTACAGATCCTATAGAAGCCAAGCCAAGGGCGCAGGGCATAGCCAAGACCAGTAAACCCACACCAGCAGTCGATGACGCTTTTGATATTGGCAATGCTATTGACGATGTTATTGAAGCACCACTACAACCGCCAATAGCAGTTGTTGAACCAGTAGCTCTAGATCGAGAGCCGGATGCATCAGTAGTCAAGGCATAGCCAGTTTACCCTAACTAGAAAAGGAAAAGGGGGAAGCAGTCTTAGGTCTCAGAGGTCAGGCCAGCCGTTTGGCAGAAATGGGTAGTCTGCTCAAGAAGTGGGAGAGCGAAACGCTCGGAAAGGCTCGGGTTGAAGAAAGAAGGGATTGATGGCTTCAAGCTCAGGGAAGGCCTTCATCTCAAACTTACTGACTTCAATCATCAAGAAAGGCTCCGCCTGTCGAACTCGCTCTCCAGGCTCAGATCAAGGATCAGCGGGTGACTCTCCCCATCCATCGACTCATTCCCTGATTCCACTTTCAGATCTCTGAGGAGAAGGCTCAAGGCGGAGTACGAAGAAGGAGCTAGACGGCTACGAGGCTGATCGGAAGCTTGCTCAAATGCATGTTGAGAGCGCAGAAATAGTAGTAAGGGGGTTCCAGTGGAAGGTAAATAAAAAGATATGCGAGGCCGACAACAAGGGTTTTGACTAAAGAAAGATAGCCATTGCGGCGATATCTCGATTGAAGCTGCCCAGAGATGAACCTCTTTTCAGATGAGGTGGAACCCTCAACCAATCGTGCTCGATGGGAGATTCTTCCAATCTCAAGGGCTCACGGGCAGGCTTTGTCACTTGTCAGCTGGGCTCAATCCTTCAATTCAAAGGCTCCGATCCGAACGATCAATTACTAATCGATAGGAACGCACAGGCGAGAGCTTCCTTCTGACAAGGGATTGGCTTTCAGGCTTGAGCTTGCATGCGCGGATGCGATTTCTGCTTTTTCTTTGACTGGTATAAGGCCCCGGAAGCCACCTTTTGGGCTGCCAATGGAAGATTTATTTTCTCTTCAGGCTTCGAACAGAGATCTCCATGTCTTTCTTAGTCAACAACCTCTCCTTATAATTGATAATTGAATCTTTAGAAAAGAGCCCACGGGTGGCAGTCCATTCTTCCAATTCAACGACTAGGCGTATGCTCAGAACGAGCAAACTGGAGGAAAGCTGGGATTGTGAATGAAAACAGCCGTCAGCTGCCCGAGAGAGCTCATTTCATTCAGGGATTGCCTCAAGAGAGGACTTCAAAGGCGGGGGTTGAGTCTGCTGCTTGAGATGGAAGGTCTTCCGTAGCTTGGTTGCTTAGCCGTCAATCGTCGTTCGAGAGGTCAGTAAGGTGTTGGGACCTTCTGGCAGCTAAAAGCAATTTATTATTAAAGAAAGATGGCCGTCTAATAGATTTCCTTCTATCTGCTCCGATGACAAAATCTGGTCAAGGCTTCGCTTTGGCTCCAGTTTAGGGGTTCCCTAGTGGAATGGCGAGTCGGATTGAATGAGCAGGATTGGCTTGAACTGAGCGCCTTCCATCTCTCAGAATCAGCAGGAAAAAGTGGTCAATCGTGGGAACCTGGGATCAACAACCAAGAAAGAAGGCTTCCAAACCTGATCTACGACTTCACCCCTTCTCTTTTCCCTTGAAGCCCTTCTGGGCTGTTCACTGGAAGCTAGACCTAACAACTAGACTTTCAAGACCACCTGATCTACGACCCCGCCTTTCATTCATTTATTGGTCAAAAGCCCCTGAATCTTAGCTCTGAAGCCCCTTCTTTTTCACCCATGAGCCCATCCATCTTCGTGTCTGAAACGGAAGAAGTCCATGCTTTCTAAGAAAAATTCCCCTTCAGGCAATCAAAGACCGGACGATCTCCCGATAACACTAGCATCCCACGTACGGACGAAGTTCCGAGACCTCTACCTGATGATGTTCCACTCAACTAGCGGACGTTGTTCCGATGCCCCAATGATGGGCTCTTTGATCCTATATATAAGGCTCTGTTCTGTAATGCGAGATCTTTGTTCGAAGCCACCCACCACCTTACGAGCCCTAAGAACAGGCGTTAAATGGTCCTCTAGCACCCTCATTTGATGAAAGTCTAGCCTTCACCCGAGGCTCAGCCTCTCGATGGGTCTCTCTTCCCCGATCAGCTTGATCATTATTAGAATATTCGCTTTCAAGCTTCCTTGCCATAGCGATTGAAAAGGTTTGTACCAATTAGAGTTGGATTAGCTGCCACTAGGCCTAGTCACCACAGCCAATGATCTTCATCCCTGACCTCGGAATCGGCAGATCATTAGCAAAGGTCTTGTTATGAGCTTCGACCCCCCTATCAACCTTCTGACTCGAATGGCCTTAGCTGAGAGGCACTGCCCGCCACTGGTGTAAAAGAGACCATTGATGTCCTGGAAATCCGTTAGAAGGGTTTCCCCATCGTTCAGGGCTAGCTCCATGTAACGATCCATTAGCAGATCGGACCTATGATCAGGCTCCCCGTCTGAGGGAAAGAGGTCACCCGTAATATCCGTGTAGTCGAAAGAAAGATCACGTGGGATCGGATTCAAGAAGGAAAAAGGGGAGTAGCACACGCGCCTTCGCAGGCAGCCCCATTGTGTGGCGATCAAGCGTCCTTCGTCAAGTGCCGGCATTGGTGATGCTGAGAAAGGCAGCCTGAGATAACGCCAGCGGAAAGGGCTCTGCCCGTAACAGAGGTATGCTATTGAGTCTAAGCCCGTGGCCATAGTGATAATAGGAGGAAGGCCTTGCAACTGATAGACCCATGTTGGGTCTTTGCGGATCTTATCTATATCGAGAATACATATATCGGGAGGCCTGAAAGGGCAATCTCACCTAGTCTGTTGATGGTTTCTTTCGTTATAAAGAGGAGTCGTAGAGCGGGAGAGAGCAGATGGAAGAGGAGTCCTTTTCCGTCCATGGCATCATCAGGAGCACCTTCCCTTCGTGCTAACTGAATCAGTTACGTCAGCGAACCAGCAAATACTCGCCAGAAAGACTTGACCCTGAACCTGTTCTCTGTTAATCAATGCCGTCAGTGAGTGTCGGGCCTTTTGGGTGAGAGGCCCGAGCGGTATCCTTAATTCACTGAAAGTTATATAAGGGTAGTTAACCGTCCCGCTATTCCTGATAAGGAATAGGATAAGGACTTTAGGAACCAACATAGCTTCATTGAGATGAAGAACATTGCCAGAACGAGATGATAAAGAGATCGTACCCATGTCTGAAATAGAGAGTGGGGTGTGGTTACCGGTGAAGACGAGACTTTTGCCTTGATACGGCGAGGATGAGACAAATGCAGCCGGATTGCTCGTTGAAAGCAGAGGAGGAGTTAACCGGACGGGGAGACTGCTTCAAGCCATACAAGGACTTCTTCACTAGTAGTCAAAGGGGAAGGAGGCCTATCGAAGTAACTTTCCTAGGTTAAGGTAGGTTCAGTGCCCCCCAGGGTGAGAAGAATCGGTAGTTGTTAGACTAGCTCTGGCTTTCAAGCGTGAACCTAGCTTGTGTAGCCTATGCTAAGCAAGCCGGAACTGGTCTGGGAATTGGCAAGAGGTCTTGGCTAAGGCATTGCTTCGGTTTACCTTGACTTTGGTTCGAAGGATTCTCAATTAAAGCAGCTTGAGCACAAACAAATTGGAACAGAGGCGGAGGCAGTTACTGAAGCACCGGTAGCAGTATAGAAAGCATCTTGCCCGGCCTTCCACCCACTCAGATAGCCTATTCGAAAGCCAGCATCCTATCCTATTCCAGCTTCCCTTCTCCATAAATGCCAAGATCCGCCGCGAAAGAAGGAGGGGGGAACCTTGAATCAGTCTCAGTTGCATCCTACCTACATAGTTGTAGGAAGTGGATCCACGTCAATCGAGATTCCGTTCCCCACCCTCCCCAACGATCAAGTCTGTTTATTGCAGGGACTTAGTTGACCTCGAAGCAAGGGAATAGACTGAGGGTTCACCCATAGAGGCAGAGGCGGGGAATACAGGAGGTGGGAATAATGGCTTCAATCTCCAAGCCAGAGTCTGTCTTCTGAGCAACACACCCTTAGGACAAGAGTTCCTAATCTAGTCTTGTCTTTCCGATAGGAGAGTTATAGTTTATAAGAGACCTATTTACGGAAGGAAGACGTCCTTGACTTGCTTACCCTTCGGTTGATCTTGTCTTCTGTTTCGTCGGACCTATCTTTGGATAGTTCCTTCCTCACTCACATGTCAATTCCATAGCAAAAAGCCGTAGGTATAATAGCGAGTCTAGCTGCAAGGATAAGGTTTTCCAGTAAAGGGTTTTCACAGCGGTCCCTAGAAAGAGTTGCGAGTCTAACCCCAAGGATAGGAATAGCTGCTACCGGAAAGTCAAGGCAGGGAAAGAGTTGCAAGTCCATAAAGGCAAGTCAAGGGATAGTCACTGGTCTAGCTTCACGGATAGTCTACCCATATCCATTAACAGCTCGGTCTTACAGGCCGGAAAGGTAGGAATTGGTTAACAGCTTTAGCTACAAAGCCGCCCTAAAAGGACAATTGCCAACACTTGTAAACAGCTTCCCGAAAGCAAGACCTAAGGTTTACCTTGACTTCCGTTAGGACCTCTCTTGTGAGAGTTCCGTCACTCACTTTGTGCTATCTATAAAGAGGAAGCTACCCGAAAGGAGTAGTTCCCATTCTTAGTAACTGGAGAGGAGGTTCCCGATCTTAGCAGCCAAGACAGAGATAGGAATTGATTAGCCGTTTTAGCAACAACTCCCCCTTCCGTTTTCTACGC